AACAACCATCAACTATAACCCCAAAAGAACTAGATTCCGTAAACAACATAGAGGAAGAATGAAGGGAATATCTTATCGAGGTAATCATATTTGTTTCGGTAAATATGCTCTTCAGGCACTTGAACCTGCTTGGATCACATCTAGACAAATCGAAGCAGGTCGACGAGCAATGACACGAAATGCACGCCGTGGTGGAAAAATATGGGTCCGTATATTTCCAGACAAACCAGTTACAGTAAGACCTGCTGAAACACGTATGGGTTCGGGGAAAGGATCCCCTGAATATTGGGTAGCTGTTGTTAAACCGGGGCGAATACTATATGAAATGGGTGGAGTAACCGAAAATATAGCTAGAAGGGCTATTTTAATAGCAGCATCTAAAATGCCTATACGAACTCAATTTATTATTTCGGGATAAAAATGTAGAACCGACAGAGATGAATCTTAGGGATGAAACAAAAACGCAGGTTTCTTTTTTTGGACAAACAATATTTCTTTTATTTTCTTCATCCTTTGCATTGGAAGAATAAAAAAAAATTTGATATGATTCAACCTCAGACCCATTTAAATGTAGCGGATAACAGCGGGGCTCGAGAATTGATGTGTATTCGAATCATAGGAGCTAGTAATCGTCGATATGCTCATATTGGTGACGTTATTGTTGCTGTGATTAAAGAAGCAGTACCAAATATGCCCCTAGAAAAATCAGAAGTAGTGAGAGCTGTAATTGTTCGTACCTGTAAAGAACTAAAACGTGACAGCGGTATGATAATACGATATGATGACAATGCTGCAGTTGTGATTGATCAAGAAGGAAATCCAAAAGGAACTCGAATTTTTGGGGCAATCCCCCGTGAATTGAGACAATTGAATTTTACTAAAATAGTTTCATTAGCTCCCGAGGTATTATAAAATAAAATGAGATCGTGATATCTTTGGGGTATTTGAAAGAAATAGATTAAGAACTAGATTAATTCGTAGATTGTGTCTCACGCATATACCTTGCAAAATTCCTATTCATAAATCAATAAAAAAAAAAAAAAAGAAAAACATGTTGATTATATCCAATTTTGAGACACCAATAATTTTAGTTCATCATGGGTAGAGACACTATTGCTGAGATAATAACCTCTATACGAAATGCTGATATGGATAGAAAAAGAGTTGTTCGCATAGCATCTACTAATATTACCGAAAATATTGTTAAAATACTTTTCCGAGAGGGTTTTATCGAAAACGTCAGAAAACATCGAGAAAAAAACAAATATTTTTTGGTTTTAACCCTTCGACATAGAAGGAATGGGAAAAGACCCTATAGAAATTTTTTAAATTTAAAACGGATCAGTAGACCCGGTTTACGAATCTATTCTAACTCTCAACGAATTCCTAGAATTTTAGGTGGGATGGGAATTGTAATTCTTTCTACTTCTCGGGGTATAATGACAGACCGGGAGGCTCGACTAGAACGAATCGGTGGAGAAATTTTGTGTTATATATGGTAATCCATTTAATATCCAAATGGGATCCGAAACCTCTTCCTATTTGTAAAAAAAAAAAGAAAGGGGGTGAGTTGTCTAATATCGTCTTTCCTCCATTAATTGATACTTCAGGGGGGCTTTACCTGAAATGAAAGAACAAAAATGGATTCATGAAGGTTTAATTACTGAATCGCTTCCCAATGGCATGTTCCGAGTTCGGTTAGATAATGAAGATCTGATTCTAGGTTACGTTTCAGGAAAGATCCGACGTAGTTTTATACGGATACTGCCAGGAGATAAAGTCAAAATTGAAGTAAGTCGTTATGATTCAACCAGAGGACGTATAATTTATCGACTCCGAAACAAGGATTCGAAAGATTAGGTCATTTTTATTCGATACGATTCGAGATGCAAAATTTCAAGAAACTTATTTTCTACCAAAAAAGAATTAAGATAAGGAATGACAAATATGAAAATAAGAGCTTCCGTTCGAAAAATTTGTGAAAAATGTCGACTAATCCGTAGGCGGGGGCGCATTATAGTAATTTGTTCCAACCCGAGACATAAACAAAGACAAGGATAATCAGACCCACTAAAGGGCTCAATGTACAAATAAGAAATCTGTTTTGACATAAAATGGATATATCCATATATTTCTGACTCATATTTATGAGATGATACAATATGGCAAAAGCTATACCGAGAACTGGTTCACGTAGGAATGTACGTATTGGTTCACGTAAGAGTGCACGTAGAATACCAAAGGGAGTTATTCATGTTCAAGCAAGTTTCAATAATACCATAGTCACAGTTACAGATGTGCGGGGGCGGGTGGTTTCCTGGTCCTCGGCCGGTACTTGTGGATTCAAGGGTACGAGAAGAGGGACACCCTTTGCCGCTCAAACTGCCGCAGCAAATGCTATTCGTACAGTAGTAGATCAAGGTATGCAACGAGCAGAAGTCATGATAAAAGGTCCCGGTCTCGGAAGAGACGCAGCATTACGAGCTATTCGTAGAAGTGG